TTTGATAGATTCCCCCTCTGAAACAAGAAGTTCTGGTCCTGGAGGTATAATATCAATCACTTCACGTCCATCCAACGAATCCACTATAGTGATTTCGTATCCCCCTTTTTCTTTTCGTATGATTTTGCTTATTATACCTGCGGCTGTAGCATTATAAACATTATTATTACTCTTGCTACCGTCGGGATAAATCTGACCCCTTCCCCTGTTCCCGCCTACGTATATGGGATATTTTAAGAAGTGAACATCTCTCTTAGTAGCGGGATTGGGGGAAAGAATAGGAAAGGCGATTTCACTATATTTTTGACCGGGAACGGGGCCTACCACAAGAATATTTTTTTTAGTGGGGCGATAGTTTTGAAAAGAAAGATTGCCTATCTTTTCTTTAATCTCAGGCGAAATACGATCGGGGGGAGCCAATTCAAACCCCTCTGGTAAAATAAGAACAGCCCCCACATTCAACCCCCCCTTTTTACCATTAGCAAGAACTTGTTTTACTTGCATATCATAAGGAATTCGAACAACTGCTTCAAATACAGTATCAGGAAGTACCGCTTGTGGAACCTCGATATCCACAGGCTTATTAGCTAAGTGGCAATTAGCACATACAATACGGCCGGTTGCTTCTCGCGGATCTTCATAACTCTGCTGTGCAAAAATGGGATATGCATTTGAAATGGGTGCTCGAGTTATTATATATATCATGAGTGATACGGAAATGGATCGAGTAATCTCTTCCTTTATCCAAGAAAAGGCATTTCTAGTTTGCATGGTCCAATCATTGATTCTGAAAATTTCTACAATAAAATTAGGTAGGTTGCTACTATAGTTCCCTATCCATGATTCTGCTATTTACTGAAATCATTTTTTTTGGAATATAGGAAGAAGAATCCCCTGGATGAGTAGAAAGAAAAAGAATAAATACAATTTTGAATGTTTAGCTTATGTACAAAGTAACAAACATTATAAGTGGATCACTTTTTTTCAGTCATTCATTGAATGATAAATCACTACAAGTGACGGAGATACACGATTTAAATAACGGAAAATCCAATACTTAAAAATTGTATCTAGAATGACTGGAAAAGTGGAAACAAGACCAGATATGATTTGATGATTATGAGCAAATCCAAAATCTTTATAGACAGAACCGATCATTAGTTCCCAACCATGGGTCGAATGGAATCCTATACATAAATCAGTTAATAAAAGAATAGAAAAAGCTTTTATTGTGTCGCTTAAGTTATATAGGAATTCTTGAACCCAAGAGTTAAGAATAATAAGTTCTTGATTACCTAGAATAGAATAACCACTTAGGATAACGAAACAGATTATATTTGTGGAGAAGTGTAAAATCGTATGGATACGATCCTCATTGTGCGTCTTGATCAATTGGATCGTTTCTTTGTAGATTCCGATACGAAGGTTTTGTAGATGTGTTTCCGGATATTCTTTTATCATTTCATCCAAGAGGAATAGTTCCTCTAATTCTATGAATTTTTTTAGAATACTTTTTTCTTGAATATCATTCAAGAAAATTTCGGATTGCCCAGTATTCCACCAATTAGTAACCCAAGATTCTAGACTTTTATTAAATGAGAAAGAGATCCACCAGGGCAAAAAGACTATAGATGTAAGATATAGAAGGAGAATAAATGCTTTCTTTTTTGCCATTTTTCGTCGTCTTTAATGAACTCAACTTCACCTCATTCGTCAATTCTATATGATAATAATATTTATTCTAAGTCATAGAACCTATAAATCCATTCCCCCTCCCCCTCTTATTCTTTTAAGAAAGCGTTCATTTTTTTTTTTCAAAATACTTCAATTGGTACACGCAAGAAATAGGCCAATTCTGCTGCTTTTTGTTCAATTTCTCGGGGGGTCAAATTCTCATCAGTACGAGTCAAGGGAATGGCCCCCTGTCCTCTGATTTCCATATAAAGGACACGACGAGTATAAATACCCTCTTTAACTTCTATTCTGATGGATTGAATGTCTTTCATAAGGAAGCGGAGAAAAATACGACGATTTTTTCCAGGAAATCCCCAACGAAAAATACACACTATTCCCTCTTTTCTATCGAATTGATCATAACCACTACCTATATTCCACGAAATTGTACACCACAAGTAGGAGCTAATAAAGAGACCCGCGATTCCATAGAAAGACATAACGATCCCTTGTGGAAAAAAAAGAATTTGATCAGACGGAAATAAAGATATCAAATTCTTACCAAGATAACTGGAAGTTCCAACTAATAAGAAACCTAATGAACCTAAAAAAAGAATCAAGGCCCAGCAGAAATTACTTGTTTTTCGAGACCCCGTTATACGTTCTATCCATATACGTTCTGATCGCCAACCCATACTAGACCCAGTTGTATTTTATTGGAATTGAGAGAATAACCCCAATGAATTAATTTGACTTTTTTTTGTTTCCGAAGTAACTCTCATCAACTAGCACTATTCTGATGGAAACCTTTGTAAATCTTTAGGAGTAATTCATTGAATTGCTTATAGATCTAAAAAAAATAGATGAGATTTATCTCTACCGCTGCATATCTAAAAAATCTTGTTTTTTTGAACATAAAGAAATAAGGAAGCCATTGCAATTGCCGGAAATACTAGGCCCACTAAAGGGACAAAAATAGAGGGTAAGTTGCTGATAGTTGTCATAGAATGGGCACCTCGGTTTAATATTTATTTGTACCTGTTATTCTAGAATTCATATATTAATTATACTAAGTATATCTAAGTAAGTATATATTATAACAAGTACTGAATATATAAATATACAATATATAATAATATAATAAATATATAAATAATAATAAAGTACAAGGAATGTCAAACTAAATAAGTAAACTTATTTATCTTTCTATTTATACATGAAATATATATGATAATACTTTGATAATAATATACTTTTTTTTTATTATCTTATTACCTTGTTGTCTTAAATTTGAATTCTTATCTGATTCGGATAATTTCCAAATTTTTGGATTTAAAAAAAAGAAAGAATTTCTTACAAATTCTTGAAAACTTCGTTATAATTCTAATTTGAGGCAATAACAAGTATTATTAAAAAATAGGGATTCTCGGAAGTAGATATAGAAAAAAATGCAAGACTCTATTACCTATAATAATATTCTATTTATTATATTCTTACGAATTATATATAAATAAAATTATCGAAAAGAAGATGATATCCTTTTTCTTCCTCTTGCCAAATTTCGCGGAAGAAAGAATTCGCTTTTTTTTTTACAGATATTACTAATCATGAATATCTGTAAAAAAAATTATCCACACAATTCTTTCTGCAGTTAAATCTTATGTCTTATGTTACCAACAAAAAATGCATTCTTTTCTTTGGATTTTGATTCATCTATTTTGGTTCCTATAAACGAAATACCAAGTCGCTTGTCACAAAACAAATAAGAGAATTAATTAATTATTAATTTAAAGCTCAAGCTCGATTTCGGATGGATTGAAATTATGGAACTTAAGTAACTCAAAAAGAAGGAACTTTAACTCGTCACGTCGCACGATAAAATCGAATAAGCCCTTCTGGAATAAAAATTCAGACTCTTGTGAACCTTCAGGTACTGTCTGATTCAATGTTTGTTCAATTACTCTTTTACCCGCAAATGCAATGTAGGCATTGGGTTCGGCAATAACAATATCCCCCAACATACCAAAGCTAGCTGTCACCCCCCCAGTAGTAGGAGTTGTGAGGATCGATATATAGAACCCCCCGTGATTGAGTTGATAATCACGTAAAGACGAAGATATTTTAGCCATTTGCATCAAGCTGAAACTTCCTTCTTGCATCCGTGCCCCCCCGGAAGCACACACGAGAATAACAGGTAAGAATTTTTTGGTAGCATATTCGAACAAACGGGTGATTTTCTCACCAACTACAGATCCCATACTACCTCCCATAAACTCAAAATCCATAACTCCAATTGCTACTGGAATATTGTGTAGTTTTCCTATGCCTGTTTGAATAGCCTCAGTTAATCCTGTCTTTGTTTGATAAGAATCAATACGATCTATATAAGTAGGTTCCTCCTCCGAATCCGAATCCGATTCAATGAAATCCGAAGGGACCAAATGCAATTCAATGGGATCCAGAGAGATCGAATCCGATTCCATGAAATCAGAAGAGACAAAATTCAATTGAATGGAATCCAGAGAGACATAATCCGATTCAATGGAATCCAGAAGGAACGATTCAATGTAATCCGATTCAATGGGATCCGGAGAGATCGATTCCGATTCAATGGGATCCGGAGAGATCGATTCCGATTCAATGGGATCCGGAGAGATCAATTCCGATTCAATGGAATCGAATTCAATGGAATCCAGAGATTCCAAATCCAATGGAATGGGATCCGGAGAGACCGAATCAAATTCAATGGGATCCAGAGAGACCATGTCTTCATCCATAGGAATCCAAGTACCTGGATCAATCAAAAGTTCGATTCTATCTGAACTGCTCATTCTCAAATGCTGTCCACAGTATTCACAAAGACCCATTTTAAATTTCATTAATCTCTTATAATTTAATCCATAACACTTCTCGCATAGAACCCACAAATGTTTGTATTTTTGAGTTTCAAAATCCGCAGTTATAATCGGATCTGCGTTTACATTGGTATTTTGAAGAATAAGACTAAAACTATTATCCTTACTTAGTCGGCACTTGAATCCTAACTTCCTCTTATACAACATCGAATTGAACCGCCATTTTTCCATACAGGTTTTTTGCCCCCTTTATTGATTTATGAAAATAAAAATCGATGAATAGTCATTCATTGGATGAGAAAAATCATTTGAATATTGAATTTCCTATCAAAATAAGCATATAAATCCAATCACTAGCAAGTAGCATGTGTTAAACAAAATGATTCTTTTTTCGCGAGAATCCAGAATAGAATTTCACTATATAGATCACTATATTTGCATTTGCTGGAACTCTTTTTTTACTATTTCTTT